GAGAGCGCTCTTATCTTATTCGAAACGCCTTGTGATCTTCAACCAATTCTGCGCTTCAATATAATTTCCGGGAGTAAGCGCTATGGCTTGTTTCCAATACTCCGCGGCTTGATCGAACCAAGCCTCCGCAATTTCAGAATCTTCCTGCCGAATGGCCTGTTCTCCTCGGTTAGAATAGGCGAGCAAATTCCTTCCATTAGAACCGTACTTGAGAGTTTCCTACCTCATACGGCTCAGCAGTCAATTCTTTTGGTGTCCCATTTTTTTCTCGAGTTAACCAAAAAAGGTTAATTCCATGAGTTTCAAACTTTAATTTTAATTAATAAAAATAATCCGTTTTATCTTTTCTCCCACCTTCAGAAGAATAAAGCGTAGGCATTCGACTATCGTTATAATTTTCTGAAAGGTAACTATCTCGGTTTTATTTATATTATAGAATCTTTGAAAAAGACCTTCCCTCATAAGAAAGACTTACTATCTTTGGGATCTGATGCTACACCGCTGCTCAATACTTTAGGGGATCGACTCTGTTACATAAGTTGATTCCTAACTTATGTCTCATATTCATATTATGAGATAAGTAAGCAGTTCTTATTGTATCGGCCAAAAATCTCGCTAATTGATCTTTACGGTGCTTCCTCTATCAATTGGATCTGTTATCCATAGAAATAAGTATCTAGGCATATTTTTTTGTTCATATTTTGACTTCTATGAAGTTACTTTCTTTGCTACAGCTGATAAAAATCGTTATTTTGGACGATGCATATGTAGAAAGCCTATATTCTAGTCAATTTCTAGTAAATTTCGTTCTTTTTTGTTTTTTTCTATAGTGGAGATAGTCGCACGTAATGACAGATCACGGCCATATTATTTAAAGCTTGTGGTAAGAAAGGGTTTCGTTCTAGTGCCCGGAAATAATATTCCAAAGCTTTTGTGTGTTCTCCGTTACTTGTGTGAATAAGGCCTATATTATATAGTATATAACTTCGATCATAGGGATCAATTTCTAGCCGCATAGCTTCATAATAATTCTGTAAAGCTTCTGCATAATTTCCTTCGGATTGAGCAGACATTCGTTACGGTCGTCATTCAATTCAAAGAATCTCCGTTCCAGAACCGTACATGAGATTCTTACCTCATACGGCTCCTCCCTTATGTGCATAATGAAAATAATACATAGAATACAAAATGAGTAAAATATTCTCATTATGAACTGAGCGGGGCTAGTGTTTGTACAAGAAATCTCTAGCCAACCTTCCTGCAAAAGATTTTTTCTTAACATCAAGCATGCGGATACTAGATAAAAATATTAAGTTAACTCCAACAATTTCTTTGTCCTCAATCTTCCTTAATCTCTAGGAATTAGTCACTTCAACAGTCTTCGATGGTTATACGGGTATCCAAAGTACGAACGAGATGGATGTTTGTTGTCCCAACCATTCTTCTTAGTTCCGATCCCAAAAAAGAAAAAAAGGAGATAATTTCTAACAAAGCTTTCATGTTGTTGATTCCTAGGCGTAGTGCTTCTTCCTCTATGCCGCCTATAGGTACTAGTGGGGTAGGGTTAACTTCCAATACGAAACCCCATAGACCTTGGTGTAACCTTTCGTTCAATGCTAGAATTGACAATTGAAGCATCTGAGGCTGCATTAATCGGGGATACCCGACAGAAGGAATTGTTTTCTTTATAAACTTAGAAACTTCACCTTCAACAAGCGTAGAGTAGAGTTCTTTCAAATCTTTCTATACCGACTAATGCATCTTTCTCCTAAGACTTGAAGCGATAAAAAAAAAGCAAACCACACCATCTCTGTAATAAGTAAATGCCTCCTTTTCCCCCGAAGTTGTCGGAATTATTCGTAATAAGATATTGGCTACAATTGAAAAGGTCTTATCAATAAAATTTCCAGTTATCCGGGATCTAGGCATAGGTAGCAATCCATTTTTTAATGTCTTTTAATTACTTCTCATGAGAAAACGATCCCACAAAAAAGTAGTTGTACAGTACAAAATAACATAAAAACAGACTCAATTCAAAAAAAAGATAGACCGAGCATTCGAGACGTTCCAATCCAATGATTTAAACCGATATAAATATCAAAAAAGGACGGAAGGGCCCTTTTTACAAACACAAATATCTATCGATCGTTATTGTTTTTAATTTTTATTTAACTTTAACAAAGAGTTTGTCATAAAAAATAAAAACAAACAAAAGACCTTTATCCCCCAATTTCGAAGGAAAGTTGTTTATTTGAATTTGATTCAAAATTTTCTATTTTTCTTTTTCTAGTTAGAATTTGATTGTACGTACCATATCTACTCAACAATCTAATACGAATGATTCGCGATTCACGCAGTTTCTGGGACATAATCAGTATGTAGGAGAGATGGCCGAGTGGTTCAAGGCGTAGCATTGGAACTGCTATGTAGGCTTTTGTTTACCGAGGGTTCGAATCCCTCTCTTTCCGTACCTTCACTTAATTTCTCAATGTTATACTGA